GCGAGAAAGAGAGGATTTCTTTTAGGAAAGGGATGAAGGAAAACAAAATACAAGTACAATAAAAAAAGAAGTTAACCAAACCAAAAGACGCAAAAAAGGAAAAAATGGCATCGAGTTTGTATTCTTTTGGCGATATGGCCGAGTGGTAAGGCGGGGGACTGCAAATCCTTTTTCCCCAGTTCAAATCTGGGTGTCGCCTGATCAACAAAATACTAAAAATCCGCTATTCTGCTCTGTTGATCTAACTCTTTTACTAATAGAGCTGGATCCACTATTCCCTAGCAGAAGCAGAGGAAAAGTACTTTTTTTATACTTGTTTAATTCTAAGTAAATATCAGGTATAAGTTTTTTGTAAAAAATTGTAAATCCCTGAGGTCTAGATGCAAAGAAAAATTATAGTGATGGAAGGGGCGGAATTTCGATACGGATTCACGAGAGTCTCTGAGTGCTCAGACATTGAATCAATATTCTATTGAATAGAGAATTGTGAATAGAGAATTGAAATTTTTTATAAATAGAAATCTATTTTGTTGATTGGTTCATCAATAGTGTTAGGTCAGAAGATCTTTTTGACTATGCACCATTGATTCCACTATTATTAGTGAGTAATAATAGAAAAATTCCTTCATATTCATAGAAATAGGGGACATAATTCACATGGATATAGTAAGTCTCGCTTGGGCTGCCTTAATGGTAGTCTTTACATTTTCTCTTTCACTCGTAGTATGGGGAAGAAGTGGACTCTAGGGGTATTATTTATTAATTGAGTTCAGGAAGAAAACTCTATCAATTGTTTTATAGATCATTTTGAAAAGTTTTTTTTACTATTTTCAATATGAATATATTCATTTTGAATTCTAAATTTTCTATTTTAATGATAGGCTCTTCATATCTTCATAGAATTTATAGATAGACAATCAGGACGATCTAATTTTTCTTTTTTATTTAGTTTTACTGCTTACTGTTCAAAGAAGCATCCGCGTTATAGTAAGTGCCTATACACTTGTTCTGAGAAACAATATAAATTGTCTAACAAAAAACTATGTATTTTTTTGCCTTAGGAGAGTTTCATATTGGCCATTTACCGCTTATTTTATTCTTTTTTAAATTGGATTCCCATAGAACTCCAGAACTCCTGTTAATGATTCACTCAATTACCTCTTTCAAATGCTAAAGTAAAAAAACGACTTGATTTTTTGAATCAAACTTCCCTCATTGATCTTACTTGTTCGATAGATATGGAGATTCATATTGGAAAAATACGAAAGAAAAGAAATATAAGAATTTGAACAAAGTTTTCTAGCAAAGAAAAAGAAATAGAGTTAGGTACTATGTACATTCCATATATGAAATTGATATCTACATATAGGAAGATCCATCCTATTGTAGATTGATCTATAATAAGTTTGTATTATTATTAGAATACTACTTTTTTACTACTTTACTACTGACTACAGTATTTTATACACTTGTAGACCTTTTTTTTACACTACAAGAAAACTACGAAAAAGATATGGTAGAAAGAAATATATGAATCTTTCTTTCTACCATATACTATCGGATCGTATACAATACTGACGACTCTAATCCGCGCATTTTATTTAAGACGCGGAATTTGAATCCTTTTCTGCAGAAGTCAAGTTTCGGTCAAATTGATTAATCATTTTTACTTTGATTTTGACTGACTGTTTTTACATAAATGATAAGTAGAAAAGCAGTAGGCACGAGAACGAACAATGCAGTAGCAATAAATGCAAGAATATTTACTTCCATAATCTAATCGTTTTTTTATTTTTATTTTATTTCACAATAACTCGGGATTTAATCCTATAGAGATAATAAATCTTTTTCCTGTAAATTCAATGGATGAACTCCCTCTCGATGGTATTGAATCGAATCAATATTATAAATAACAATATCTGAGCTATCAACTAAATGCATCGTCGAGAATTTAATAGTATACCATAGGAAGATCTTTTATCCACACTGAATTAAATGAAAAATGGGATTCCTGATTCAATCAAGCATTTTTTTATTGACTGTTCCGTCTTTTATTTTCGATAACCTACCCTACGCCCTTCTTGTATCATTATCCGATGAGATGATACTTCTCGGACGGCCCTTCCGCTTCCATTAACCACAAACCAAAATAAACAATATTTCATTCTATTATATTAGGACTAGGACACATATATCAAAAGTTCAGTGTGCAATTTGAATGAAATAGATTTTTCAAATGAAAATGAGTAAATTTACTAATTGAGGTTACCCAAAATCATAAGCAGAAATGGAGATCATGGAGATAATTAGATTCCCTTTATTTTGAGTTTGAGTCATATAATAAATTAATTCCATTTGTGTATGTGCTACCAAGAACCCTGCGATACTCTCTGTTCATATTCCATTATGAACAATCGAAAAATCAAATCCGATATATCTTGGAATCCTGAATATAATGCTACCAACAATTGTAGGAATCAAATGATCTTTATACCATCAG